TAGTATTAGTAGACGGGATTTTACGAAAAAAGTTCTTCATATTCATAGGCCAGAGCAAATATTTCTTTTTTCGATGCGCATTTTACACAATATGGGGGCAACTGCTATTTATAATTGAAAAAGATCCTATATATTGAAGTGAGCTCCGCGGTCTCCCAAAAACAAAAGAGAATGATTTCTTTCAATTGACTATTCATCTCTTGTATTTTCATGTAAATAGGTAGGGGCAAGAAAGCTCTATGGAAAAATTGTGGTTCAATTCGATGTTATCTAAAGGGGAATTCGAATACAGGTGTGGACTAAGTAAATCAATGGATCGCCTTGGTCCTATTAAAAATACCAGTGTAAGCGAGGACCCGGTTATAAATGATAAGGATAAAAACATTCATCGTTGGGGTGATAGTGAGAGTTCTAGTTACAGTAATGTTGATCATTTCGTTGGCGTCAGGGACATTCGGAATTTCATCTCCGATGACACCTTTTTTGTTAGGGATAGTAATAGGGACGGTTATTCCATATATTTTGATATTGAAAATCAAATTTTTGAGATTGACAATGATCATTCTTTTCTGAGTGAACTAGAAAGTTCTTTTTATAGTTTTCGTAATTCTAATTATAGGAATAATAGATCGAAAAGGGACGATCCCGACTATGATCGTTACATGCATGATACTCAATCTAGTTGGAATAATCACATTAATAATTGCGTTGATTCTTATCTTCATTCTCAAATCTGTATCGATAGTCACGTTTTAAGTAGTAGTGAAAATTACAGTGACAGTTACATTTATAATTACATTTGTGGCGAAAGTGGAAATAGTAGTGAAAGCGATAGTTCCAATATAAAAACTAGCCCGAATGGTAGTTATTTAACTAGAAGTAGAAGAGAAAGTTCTAATGATCTCGAAGTAACTCAAAAATACAGGCATTTGTGGATTCAATGCGAAAATTGTTATGGATTAAATTATAAGAAAATTTTGAAGTCAAAAATGAATATTTGTGAACAATGCGGATATCATTTGAAAATGAGTAGTTCAGATAGAATCGAACTTTCGATTGATCCAGGTACTTGGGATCCGATGGATGACGACATGGTCTCTCTGGATCCCATTGAATTTCATTCCGAAGAGGAACCTTATAAAAATCGTATTGATTCTTATCAAAGAAAGACGGGATTAACAGAGGCTGTTCAAACAGGTACAGGTCAACTAAATGGGATTCCCATCGCAATTGGGGTTATGGATTTTCAGTTTATGGGGGGTAGTATGGGATCCGTAGTAGGTGAGAAAATCACCCGTTTGATCGAGTATGCTACCAATAAATTTTTACCTCTTATTCTGGTGTGTGCTTCCGGAGGAGCACGGATGCAAGAAGGAAGTTTGAGCTTGATGCAAATGGCTAAAATATCTTCCGCTTTATATGATTATCAATCAAATCAAAAGTTATTCTATGTATCAATTCTTACATCTCCTACTACTGGTGGAGTGACAGCTAGTTTTGGTATGTTGGGGGATATCATTATTGCCGAACCGAATGCCTATATTGCCTTTGCGGGTAAAAGAGTAATTGAACAAACATTGAATAAGGCAGTACCTGAAGGTTCACAAGCGTCTGAATATTTATTCCATAAGGGCTTATTCGATCCAATCGTACCACGTAATCCTTTAAAAGGTGTTCTGAGTGAGTTATTTCAGCTCCACGCTTTTTTTCCTTTGAATAAAATTCAATCAAGTAGAGTCTTAAGTTAATTTTTTTTTTGTGGTGAACAATTAGTTAGTTAATTTATCAGAATCAAAATAAATAAAGAATGGACTTTTCTTTGGTGACATAAGATTTCATTGTATTTGTATATTTAATTGTATTTGTATAAAGAATCATGCGGATAATTATTTTTTTTTTTTACCGATATTCCTGATTACTAATCAGTAATCCTCTATCAACAAAACAAGATAAAAAGCGAATTCTTCCTTAGAATTAGGAGGCAAGGCAAATAAAATGAATTTCGTGGTCCCCTTTTGATATGTATTTTGCATATGTATATATAGAACTCAAATATAGAAAAAATATAGAATCTTGCATCTTTCTATATCTCCCAAGAAGTCCCATTTTTTCTAAGAATCCTTGCTATTGGATATTGGATCGGATTCTAACGAATCTTTCGGGAATTTGGTAAAAAACTCTTTTTGTATTAAATATTAAAAAAGAAATTCGAATATAAGAACAATAGAAAAATAAAAGAAGTAAGAATAGAATAATAAAGAAAGTGGATTATCATACATAACATATATTTCATGTAGAAAGATGAATAAGTCCGTTTATTTAGTTCTACATTCCTTGCACTTATTCTATAGACTCACTTAGATATACTTAGTATATATACTTAATATACTTCTATACGAATTCTAATATGAATTAGAATTATTATAAGATATCTTTATAATAATAAGAGGTACGAATATGAAATCGAGGTACCCATTCTATGACAATTCTCAACAACTTACCCTCTATTTTTGTGCCCTTAGTGGGCCTAGTATTTCCGGCAATTGCAATGGCTTCTTTATCTCTTCATGTTCAAAAAAATAAGATTTTGTAAATCCGATGTGGTCAAATCTCCTCTAGTTTTTTTTTTTCAAGACTTAGCAAACACGGCACGGATATCCATTTAGTAGAGTATTGTATACCAATAACAAATAACAGGCGGCTTTCTGCGAACATAAATGAAAGAGCTCTTATGCATGCATAAACATGATATATGGGTAAATGAATTCTATCTATTTTCAAAAATAGGCCAGGATCCGAGCTCATGTCTGAAATTTAAGTCAATGTATCTATATGTATGTAGCTATCTAATCTATATCTATCTATAGGGAATCCTATGAAGGGGATGTTCTTATTTTATTATATCTAACTAATTTGATGAATTACTGCTAAAAGTTCACATCAGAATAGTACTAGTTGATGAAAGTTACTTCGGAAACAAAAAAAAAAAGGAAAGTCAAATTGATTTTGGTTATTCCCTCAATTCCAAGAAAATGCAACTGGATCTAGTATGTATGAGTTGGCGATCAGAATATATATGGATAGAATTTATAGCAGGATCTCGCAAAACAAGTAATTTCTGCTGGGCCTTTATCCTTTTTTTAGGTTCATTAGGATTCTTATTGGTTGGAATTTCTAGTTATCTTGATAGGAATTTGATATCTTTATTTCCGTCTGAGCAAATCCGTTTTTTCCCACAAGGGATCGTGATGTCTTTTTATGGGATCGCGGGTCTCTTTGTTAGTTCCTATTTGTGGTGCACAATTACATGGAATGTCGGTAGCGGTTATGATCGATTTGATCGAAAAGAAGGAATAGTGTGTATTTTTCGTTGGGGATTTCCTGGAAAAAATCGCCGCATCTTTCTACGATTCCTTATGAAAGATATTCAGTCCATCAGAATAGAAGTGAAAGAGGGTATTTATGCTCGTCGTGTCCTTTATATGGAAATTAGGGGCCTGGGGGCTATTCCGTTGACTCGTACTGATGAGAATTTGACTCCGCGAGAAATTGAGCAAAAGGCTGCGGAATTAGCCTATTTCTTGCGCGTACCAATTGAAGTTTTTTGAAAAATGAACTGAAGAATAAATGCTTTCTCAGCCGGAGGAACAAACCCAAGAACCCTCTTTTTTCTATAGCATAACTTACTTAATTGAAGTTTCTTCAGAATGTCCAGTCGGGCCAAAGCAAGGCAAACGTGTATGGAACAGCCATAACATAAAACGAAACCCTTTTTGTCTGTAAAAAAATGGTTTTTTTGCGTATGGAAATCCCCACTCAATTCAATTCAGTAACAAAAGAAGTAACAAATCGAAATAATAGATTGATCTCATATATCAAAACTTTTCGGAATCAAAAATTTAGCTTTTTTTTTTTCGAAATATTTTCTATTTGAATTCTTACTAGAAAGGAAGTTCTTTCATTTCGAAATCCGAATAATTTCATTATTTGAATTTGAATCTTTTGGGCATTCATCGAAAAAGGGGGGGGATTGCTTCGAATATTTGATCAATTGAGATATCTGGAAACAATATTTTTTGATTATTTCTTCATTCGAATTCGAAATGGATTCTTCTTCTATTTTTGGATTTTTTCTACACTAGATTCAAGGACTAACTGCTGAATCACAGCTAAAAAAACGAGACTCGATTCCTAGGCGCGATACCTTCTAATAGAATAATAGAACTCATGCTTGGATCGAAATATTAGATCGAATAGAGTCAACAAATGAGGTGGTTTCAGTAACAATTCACAGATGAAAAAATGACAAAAAAGAACGCACCCATTCCCATTAGATATCTCTCATCTATAGTATTTTTAGTATTCTTGCCCTGGTGGATTTCTCTCTCATTTAATAAAAGTCTGGAATCTTGGATTACTAATTGGTGGAATACTAGACAATCCGAAACTTTCTTGAATGATATTCAAGAAAAGAGTATTCTAGAAAAATTCATAGAATTAGAGGAACTATTCCTCTTGGACGAAATGATAAAGGAATTCCCGGAAAGGCATCTACAAAAGCTTCGTATAGGGCTCCACAAAGAAACAATCCAATTGATCAAGATGCACGACGAGGATCATATCCATACGATTTTGCACTTCTCGACAAATATAATCTGTTTCGTTATTCTAAGCGGTTATTCTATTCTGGGTAATGAGGAACTTGTTATTCTTAACTCTTGGGTTCAAGAATTCCTATATAATTTAAGCGACACAATAAAAGCCTTTTCGATTCTTTTAGTAACTGATTTATGTATCGGATTCCATTCGCCCCACGGTTGGGAACTAATGATTGGCTATGTCTACAACGATTTTGGATTTGCTCATAATGATCAAATTATATCTGGTCTTGTTTCCACTTTTCCAGTCATTTTAGATACAATTTTGAAATATTGGATTTTTCGTTATTTAAATCGTGTATCTCCGTCACTTGTAGTGATTTATCATTCAATGAATGACTG